TGGGATTGTTACGGACAGAAAAAGAGAATGATCTAGTGCCATTGCTTATTTTGCCCAAACTAAGGAATCCCTTAGATATGATGAAAAATGTATCTTGTTCTATCCTTGATCGTAGATCTCTCTATGAAAAAGAAAAATCTGCATCGGGATGGGACCAAGCATTTAAATTGGAAGTGTACGACTTTAGATCGGAATTTAAGGAAAAGGAATATGTATCGAGATTCGCAGAAGAAGACTTAGAGTTGGAACAGAGCGTGCAGGATTTATTCGATCACATAGTTTGGGCTCCTAGAATATGGAACCCCCCGTGCTTTCTATTTGATTCCTTCGTAAGGACCACTGAATTGGGATTTCCCTATTGGGCCAGGTCATTGCGGGACAAGTGGATCATTTATGATGAGGATGAGCTTGAAGAGTTGGAGTTCTTGCAGAGTGGAACCGTGCCGTACCCGGCACGAGCTAGATCTTTCAACGAACAGGGCTTTTTTGCACTAACCCGATTCATTTGGGACCCTGCAGATCCAATCTTTTTCCTATTCCAAGATGAGGATGAGCTCCCTGTCTCTGTGTTTTCAAATCGAGAATTCTTTGCAGATGAAGAGATAGAGCTTTTAATTTCCAAAAAGGAGCCTTCTAAATATATTAAGGTAAGCTGGTTTATCCATAATCAGAAAGAGAAAGACAAGCACTTTGAATTGTTGATTAATCGCCAGAGATGGCTTAGAACCCATAGTTCATTATTTAAATCGAATGAACGTTTCCGTTATATTACTCTATCCGCGAGTTATCAGTATTTATTAAATCTGTTCCTATCTAACGGAACACTATTGGATCAAATGACAAAGACATTGTTGAGAAAAGGATGGATTTTCCCGGATGAAATGAAAATTGGAAAATAAAAAATACGCATGTCTGATGAAATGGTTGTTGCTATCTGCTCCAATAATGAATCATTGGTTTGACTGAATAACTAAATAAAATACCAAGATCTCGGATCGATATTGATATATCAATATCGATCGATCCGAGATCTTGCAATTGCTCATTCAATGAGCATTCTCAATATTATGCCTTGAAGAGGACTCGAACCTCCACGCTCTTTAGCACGAGATTTTGAGTCTCGCGTGTCTACCATTTCACCACCAAGGCATCTTGAGAGTGATTCGTATTCCATGAATATGATATCTATCTAGTGTGATGTATGGAATATACCACAAAGGTGGAGTGTTGGAGTCTTTCTATTGATCGGTCATATAGTAAATAAATATAACTAAAATAATCTAAAAAAATCATATAGTAAATAAATATAACTAAAATAATCTAAAAAAATCATATAGTAAATAAATATAACTAAAATAATCTAAAAAAATCATATAGTAAATATCACTTACATTTTCTAACAAAATTACAATACAAAACAAAGGGAGGTTTGTTTGTCATGATTTTGCAATCTTTTTCGCTAGGTAATTTAGCATCCTTATCCATGAGGATAATGAATTCGGTCGTTGTGGTCGGACTCTATTATGGATTTCTGACCACATTTTCCATGGGGCCCTCTTATTTCCTACTTTTCCGAGCTCATATTAAAGTTATAGAAGAAGGAGAAAAAGCAATCCCTGAGGAGGTAGCAGCAGCAACTGGTTTAATTATGGGACAGCTCGTGATGTTCATATCGATCTATTATACGCCTCTGCATCTAGCATTGGGTAGACCTCATACAATAACTTTACTAGTTCTATCCTATTTAGTCCTTCTTTTGTACTGGCACATTTACGAAGACCTTGATGAACATAAATCTACTAGGAAAAATTCAATGCGTAATCCCAGCATTCAATGTATATACCTGATTAATCTCATTTATCAATTATTGAACCATTTTTTTTTCCCAAGTTCAATGTTAGCCAGATTAGTCACCATTTATATGTTTCGATACAACAACAAGATGTTATTTTTAACAAGTAGTTTTGTTGGTTGGTTAATTGGTCACATTTTATTCATGAAATGGGTTAAATTCGTATTAGTCTGGATAGATAAAAATTATTTCGTTAGAGCGAATATGTACATTCTATCTAACAAGTACCTTTTCCATGTGTTTCGATTTTATCAGGATTTTATCTTCGATTTTAGAAAATATATGAATCAATTCAGTAGTATTCTCATTGTGTTTATCTGTCTCTGCACTTTCGGCAGAACGCCGTCACCTTTTTTGACTTATAAAATAAAGGGACTAACAATAAAAAAACGTGTTGCACGAGAAACGACTTCCGAAGAGCGATTCACCGCAAAAGATCCTTCTCCCTCCCTTTTTCAACGTTTTCAAGAAGCTTACTATAAAAATATCCAAACTTCTTTTTCTGGGAATAAAGATATTTCGAAGTTAGACATACTTAAAAAAGAAGACATAAGAATCCCCTTATGGGTTCAAAGATCCCTTCTTATTTCTATTCTTTTCGACTATAACCGTTGGAATCGTCCAATGCGATATATAAAAAACAGGCGATTAGAAAATGCGGTAAGAAATGAAATGTCACAATTTTATTTTTCTACATGTAAAAATGATGGAAAAGAACGAATTTCTTTTTCATCTCCACCTGGTTTAGCCATTTTCCAGAAAATGATACAAAGAAAGATTTCTGTTTCTGCAACACAAAACTATGAGAAACTGTACAATGATTGGATTTATACCAATGAACAAAAAATGAAAAGCTTATGTAATGAATTTTCTAATAGAATTGCAGTTTTAGACAAAAAAGGACTTAACACAAATGTATTAGAAAAAAAAATTCGATTATGCAATGATAAAAAAAAAAAAGATGGATATTTACCAACAAGATACGATTCTTTGTTAAATGGATCCTATCGTGGAGCAATGAAAAATCTCGTTACACCCCATATGAGACTTATTAAAGAAAAGGGACTCCTAATAGGGCATCGGGACCCCAAAAGGGTATTTATAAATTACAGGAAACTTTCAGGACCGGATAAATTTGGTTTTTTCAAATTGAGACTGATGTTTGAATCAACAAACGAGGATCTGGGAGGAATTGACGTTTCTATAAATAGAATTCAAATTCTCTTTGCTAAGGACTATGATTTTACTGAATTTACACGGAAAATAAATAAAGAATATCCAGAAGCAAATTTACTGTATTTCATGCATTTTCTACGCGATACCATGAAGTACGTGCTTATAAGAAAAAACCGTCCAAACACTATTGGAGCACAAGAAATCCGCAAAAGAATTCCTCGCTGGCGATACAGACTACTGGATGAATTAGAAGTACTTTCTATAGAAAGAGAGGACGGCGTGGAATATCCGGAGGATATTCGCGAAATACCAGCCAGACGTATAGTTCTTTTTAAGACTGAACCAAAAAAAGACGAAAAAAGCCAAAATATAAGTTATAAACGTTATATACCAGGAGCAGCATTGCGAGATTTAATAAAAGGTTCTATGCGTGCTCAAAAACGTAAAACGAGTACTTGGTCAGTGTGGCAATCACATTCACATTCCAGATTTTTTTTGGACAGAACTGATTCTTGGTTTAATCGTTTTGTTCGCTTTTATTTTTATATTAAAGGAATTTTTCTAAAATATACGGAAAAAATCTCAGAATTTGAACATTCGGCTTATTATTACCTTTCTCTCAAAGATTTATTTTCTTCTAGAGAAGAATCAGGAGAACAAGAGGACGAACTAGACGCCGGAAAAGAGGACAAACCACACGATCTAGACTCCCAAATAAGAGAGGCTGAATTAAAGTGGGAGTGGTTTGCATACGGTCACATAATAAGGACTTTCTTACTAGTCTTCCAGTCAAATCTTAGAAGAGAGCTTATATTACCTTTATTGATAACAGCGAAAAATATTGGCCGTATATTATTATTTCAACGTCCTGAGTTCGAGGAAGATTCCAAAGAGCGCAAAAAAGAAAGACATTTTATATGTACCTATAGCGGTGTTCCATTCTCAGAAAACGAATTTCCTGAACCCTGGAAAGATGAGGGTATCCAGATAAAGGTACTAAATCCTTTCCGCCTAAAACCTTGGCACGTATCTAGGGATAGGGATCGAGAAAAAAATAAATCTTTTTATTTAACAATTTGGGGACTGCCAACACAAACTCCTTATGGTGAACCCCAATACCCAAACCCTTATAAATTTTTTAAACCTATTAAAAAAGAACTCTACAAAGAATTTAAAAAATTTAGAAAGAACCACAAATGGATTTTTGTTATGAAAAAGCGTCTATTTAATCGATTTATTAAAAAAATATTGAAAAAAAGATTATCAAAAAACCTTTCAAACGTAAATCCAAATTTAGAATTTGAATTAAGAGACAAATCAAGTGAAATAATAAAAGAAAACGATTCCATAATTAATAATCAGATGATTCATGAATCATCCATTGAATTAATGTATTCATTGACACAAAAAAGAAGGAAAGATCTGGCTAATAGAAGAAGTACAATCAGAAATAAAATGGATCAAATTTCAAAAATTGTAAATATTAGCCCTAACAAAACACATTATGGTGTTAAAAGATTAGAATCACTCCAAAATATTGTTCAAATATTAAAAAGAAGAACTGCTCGATTAATCCGTAAATCAGGTTATTTTATAAATTTTTTTATGGAAAAGATATATGTAGATCTATTTCTATATATTTTTAATATTTCCAGAATTTATACACAAAAATTTTTTCTTGAATCAACAAAAAAAATTTTGTATAAATTAATTTACAATAATGAAACAAATAAAAATCCATTTATTTTGACTATAAAAAAATCACATTTTTTGTTTAGTAGTTTGCTTAGTCGTAAGATTAAGAAGAAATTGAGAAGTCATTCTGATTTATCTTTTTTGTCACAAGCCTACGTATTTTACAAATTATCGCAAGCCCAACCACTTAACTTATATAAGTTAAGATCTGTCTTTCAAAATTACGGAACATCTTTATTTCTTAAGAATGAAATAAAAGATTATTTTGGAGCACAAGGAATAATTCATTCCGAACTAAGGACTAAGAAACTTCCAAATTCTGGAATGAATCAATGGAAAAACTGGTTAAAAAGTAATTATCAATACGGTTTATCCCGGAGAAAATGGTATAAATTAGTACCAAAAAAATGGCGAAATAAAATCAATGAATATTTTCGGGGTGAAAATAAAAATAAAAAAAAATGGAATTCATATGAAAAAGAACAATTAATAAATTCCAATTACCAAAATGCAAAAGCCCCTTTATTGTTATTACCGAATGAAAAGGAAAATTTTAAAAAAAACTATAAATATGAGGTTTTATCATATCAATTTCTTTTTCATGAGGATAAGAAGGATTCATATGGTTATAGGATACCATTCCAAGGAAATAAAAATAAAGAATTTTCTTATATTGATAATTACAACATATCACATCAAAAGAAAAACCTTTTTGATTGGATGGGAATGAATAAAGAAATACTAAGTCGTCCTGTATCGATAGAAACTTGGTTCTTCCCAGAATTTATTTCACTTTATAATGCATATAAAAGAAAGCCCTGGACTGTATCAATTTATAGGCTTTTTTCATATTTTGAAAATCCTAATATCAAAAAACCAAAGAAAAAAGAGCGTATCAATAGATATTACAACAAGAAGTTTGATGTTGTAAATTATGTTAGAAAAACAGCCGCGGGTCGGCAAAGAACTCCTAGATACCGTATGCGACAGTTCTTCGAACAAAAAAAAAGAATTAGTATAAACGAAGACTTTTTTTATGCGGAGCAAAAGTTTTTTAGTTTTCAAATGGACTGGAAAAATTTTGTGGAGTATGAGGACGTGTTAAGCGATATCCACCTAGGTGTTCTTATGCTTCAGTTGACAGAACACAAAAAACGAAAACGCTTTGCTATAACCTTTCTGAAAAGGGGAGATTTAAATTTGGATATATTGATGTGTAGTGGCTTTACACCTGTAAAAACATTGGTAGAAAAAGGAATATTGATTATTGAACCAATTCGCCTGTCTAAGGCAGTAAATGGGCAATTTATTATATATCAAACCACAGGTATTTCATGGGTTCATAAGAGTAAAAAACACCAAAATAATCAAAAAAGATTCAGAGACAAAAACAATTATGATTTGCTTATTCCTGAAAATATTTTATCGCCTAGACGTCGTCGAGAATTGAGAATTCTTATTAGTTTAAACTCAAGGAATAATAAAGGTGTGGATAAAAACCCAGTATATTGCAATGGGAATAGGGTAAATAAAGGTAGTCAATTTTTTGATAAAAGCAAAGATCTTGATCGAGATAAAAAGAAACTTATCAAATTCTTTCTTTGGCCCAATTATCGATTAGAAGATTTAGCTTGTATGAATCGTTATTGGTTCGATACTAATAACGGTAGTCGTTTTAGTATATTAAGAATACGCATGTATCCACGATTAAAAAGGTAGTCGTTTTAGTATATAAAGAATACATATGTATCCACGATTAAAAACTCATTTAAGATAGATTTATATTAGATATTCCTTATCGTCTAGTAGATAAATAGATGCGCACACGCCTTGTCTTACATCCAATTTCGATACATGATACTAATTCGATAACGTATCCATTAGATCTAGAAAAGAATCAACCGAATTTTCTTTATTCATTCATTTTATGAAAATGAGTGAATAAGGGAATTCGGATTATTATGTGTACAAGAGAAAAATAGCTGGCATTATTATTACTGATTGGCAAAATTCCATATTAAAAAAAAAAAAAGGAAGGTTTCAATTTTATGACAAAAAAATCATTCATATCTGTTATTTCGCATGAAGAAAAAGAAGAAAACAGGGGATCCGTTGAATTTCAAGTATTCCGTTTTAGCAATAAGATAAAAAGACTTACTTCACATTTGAAATTGCACAAAAAAGACTATTCATCTCAGAGAGGTATACGAAAAATTCTAGGAAAACGGCAACGACTACTGGCTTATTTGTTTAAAAAAGATAAAGTACGTTATAAAGAATTAATCAGTCAATTGAAAATTTCGAAAGCTCAAATAAAAACACGTTAATTTTAATAGTCATCAATTCAAATTAGATTACTAAGTATGGCACCTTAAGGTATAATCATACTTTCCAAAATGGAATAAATCAAAGTATTTTGGGCCTCCTCTTTTTATTTATTTTCTAATAAGCCGATCCAATCCAGAAGTAGATTAATTCAAAAATTCTGGTAAATCATTGATTCATCTGGTATTTGAATATGTGGTTCATTTACTTTACTAGAACTAGATCGAAAATAAATGAAGTTAAAAAAAATTATAGATTCAATGTCACATTCAGTAAAGATTTATGATACATGTATAGGGTGTACTCAATGTGTACGAGCTTGTCCCACAGATGTATTAGAAATGGTACCTTGGGATGGATGTAAGGCTAAACAAATAGCTTCTGCTCCAAGAACAGAGGACTGTGTTGGTTGTAAGAGATGTGAATCTGCCTGTCCAACCGATTTTTTAAGTGTTCGAGTTTATTTAGGGCCTGAAACAACCCGCAGTATGGGTCTAGCTTATTGATACGTTTCAGAAAAGTCCACTTGAATCCATTCTATTCCATTTGGATTTTTTTTTACCGACAAAAACCTGTACCGTACCCTAACTAAATAAATTCCGGGTACGGGTTTTTTTGGCTCAAGTGTATCTTGTCTTTACCATGACTTTTTTTCCTTGGTTAACTACAATTGTAGTTTTGCCCATATTTGCAGGTTCTTTTATTTTCTTTCTTCCTCATAGAGGAAATAAGGTTATCCGGTGGTATACTATATGTATTTCAATGCTAGAGCTACTTCTAACAACCTACACATTCTGTTATCATTTCCAGCCGGACGATCCATTAATCCAACTGGCAGAAGATTATAAATGGATCCATTTTTTCGATTTTCACTGGAGATTAGGAATGGATGGACTTTCGATAGGACCCTTTTTACTGACGGGATTCATCACCACTTTAGCTACTTTAGCGGCTTGGCCGGTTACTCGAGATTCTCGATTATTCTATTTCCTTATGTTAGCAATGTACAGTGGTCAAATAGGATCGTTTTCGTCCCGAGACCTTTTACTAGCCAAAATAATAAAGATTTTGGGAATGGCAATTGGAATGATATTAACTCCTATTTATTCATTATCTATGTCACGTCAAATGTTCTATGGATATAAGGTATTTAATATTCCAAACTCTTATTTTTTTGATTCTGGACCGCGCGAGTTATTTGTTTCGACTTCTATCTTTCTACCAATAATAGGTATTGGCATTTACCCAGATTTCGTTCTCTCACTATCAGTGGAGAAGATGGAAGCTATTCTATACAATTTTATTTCTAGATAGTTTTCGTTTCATTTCATTAAATGAAAAAAAAAAAAATGAAAAAAAGAAGTCTTTCCTCTTCTTTACATAAATAAAGTCAAAAAGAAGAAAGACTGAATTGAAATAAGAATCAGTCAAGTCATGTTTGACGTTTGCGAGAACTATTTAAAACTTTCTTTAAAAGGTTCTCGCCTGGTTATAAGAAATTATGCCTTGTCCTATGTTTAGATGCGTAAGGCCCTTTCTTCAATTTAATTAAGTGTTAATGTAAATGAACCATAACTATGTAGCCCTATTCCTAATAGGTTGACCCCAAAATAACATATCCAAATTATAAGAAAACCTATAAAAGCCACAATTGCAGAATCGGCACTCTGCCAATTTTTATTTGTTCGAATATGTAAATAAATTGCAAATATGGTCCAAGTAATAAATGCCCAAGTTTCCTTTGGGTCCCAATTCCAATATGATCCCCATGCCTCATTGGCCCATACTGCTCCTGAAAGAATACCTATGGTTAAAAAGATAAATCCTAGACTAATAACACAATAACCCCAATGATCCAGTTGTTCAATCAACCGAGACCTGTAATAATTTCGAACCGAAAGGGGAGAAGCACTTTGTAAAATATTGCCTTTTTCATTCATGTATTGAATCTCACCGAAGAAAAATGACTCGTTTAATAAATGTTTTCTTTTATCAAAAATCCTTATTATATCTTTTTTTATATCTTTTTGAAATGTAATGATTAAAAGTGCTATTGATAATAATGATCCGCATAAAAGAGCTGCATAACCCAAGACCATCATACTTACATGCATCATTAACCACTGAGATTGTAGGGCGGGTACTAATATAGCGGATTGATGCATTTCCGTTAAGAGACCCGAAGTAGCAAACCCTTGGGTCAAAATAGCACTTGGCGCGATTATTGCATTTAGATTATTATTTTTTTTTTTGAAATAAAGAATCATATGAATAATGTAGAAACTCCAAGAAAGGAAGATTAATGATTCATATAGATCACTTAATGGGAAATGTTTCCAATAAATCCAATGAGTAACTAATAATCCTGTTAGACAGAAAAAAGTAATTATCATGCCTTTTTCAAATGAATCATATAGTCCTACTATCTCATTGACTAATAAAGTTATCAACTGAAGTGTAATTACAACGGAAACCATTGAAAAGGAAATATGAGTTAAAATGTGCTCTAAAGTCGCAAATATCATAAAAAAAAAGAAATCCTTCAATTACAAATTTGGAAATGGAAATCAAAAATTTAATTCATGTCTTTATTCATTATAGAACTATTGAATCCTTTTGAGAATTTGTACGATGCTATGCCGCCACTCGGACTCGAACCGAGATGCTCTCGCACTGCTTCCTAAGAGCAGCGTGTCTACCAATTTCACCATAGCGGCGGCTTCTTTGAAATCATAATAGCTCTTTTTTAGTCAATCGTCCAGATTGGAGGAGTTAATTCAATGCAATATTTTTTCCGAAACGTTCAAATTGATGAATAAAAAAATCGAAATTGAAACATTTCTTTTTCATATTTCATAATATGATATACTACATATTTTAAGTTAATTTTATGGTACTGCTTTAATTTGTCAATGGACTTTCATGTAGTTTATGTTTTCTTTAAATGTGAAA